TTAATCGTAAATAAGAAGATTGTTTACGAATAAAAACTAAGAAAAATTCCCATTCAAATACATAAGAATTGTATAGGAACCGAAATAATCTTTTATTTTCTTTTGAAAAAACGAAAATAGATTTATTCTGAGTAATGAGAAGACTATTCAAATTATGATATTCGTGAAGAAAGAACCGCAATAAATGTAAAAAAGGAACATCTTGAATCCAGCATTGAAGAATTTGAACCAAGATTTCCATATGTATGGGATGAGGTATTAGTATATCTGAGACATAATTTAAATGTGATAATTTGTCCTCTAAAAAGGGAAAAATGGAATGAATTGATCGTAAATTATGATATTTTGGTATTTCTTTTTCTTCGAAATAAGATACTAATCGCAACGAGAATGGAATTTCTACAATAATTGCAAAACTTTCTGATATCATTTGAGAATGAAAATGAGAAAAAAAAAAATTATTGTGGTTGTATCCAACGAATCGATTTTGATTAGAATCATTAACCAAAGAAATCAAAAAATTCTGTTGATAGATTCGAGTAATTAAACGTTTTACAAGTACTAAACTAGATTTATTGTCATAACCAAAAACTTCCACAGGTTCGTAAAAAACCGAACCATTTAACCCATGATTATGAGCAAGTGCATAAATATATTCCTGAAAGAGTAGCGGATATAGGAAGTGTTGTTGCCGAGATCTATCCTTTTCTAAATATCCTTGTAATTCTTCCATTGATTTACATTTTTTCTACTTGAAACAAAAACAGTAGGCATTTCTTGGGTTATCAAATTATACATAGTGCAATATGGTCAGAACAAGGTATGTATTATGTACAAAAAAATATATATACCCCGGAAACAGAAAGTCCAATCAACAGATCTTTTTCCTCTCCCCTTCTATCTAATGGGTTTATCCTCGTTATAATTATTAGAGGTTCAAAAATCTTTTATTTTTGCAACCCGATCGCTCTTTTGACTTTGGAACAAATTCTTTTTGTCAGTATACTGTTTCTTCTACACATTCGTTTCCAATCTATAATAGAGAATAGTTAGGATTTTTGAAAAAATAAAAAAAAAAAGAATCAAAGGACCACTCACAGGAGAACCTTTTCCCGCATCAGGCACTAATTTTTTTTAACGTATAATTAGATCGGGTAATTATTCAAATAAAGAATAGAAGCTCGTTGCTTTTTTTTACCAGAATTGGAGCCGTAGGGCTCTATCCATTTATTCACTAAACCCAACTGTAAATGTGCATTTTTTTTTGTCTTCCTCCTAAAATAAAAACACAATTTTGGAATGATCTGGTAAGGATTGACTCAAAATTCTACTAAAAAAAATAGGAATCTAATAAGAAATTAAGAAATTCCATTTTCTTCTTATTATTACGACATGCTGTTTTTTCCATCCATTACCTTTCAGGATCAGTCGCGGTTTTATAGACTCTACCAATAGTCTGGACGAATTCGTTGCTTCATCCAAATGTGTAAAAGATCATAGTCGCACTTAAAAGCCGAGTACTCTACCGTTGAGTTAGCAACCCAGATAAATATGATTTGTAGATACGATCGAAATAAAAAAATCAATTGAATTGCACTGTACAACTACGTCAAAACATTGAACTAACAAGAAATAGAGGAAAGATTTTATGATCAATTCTAAACACCAAAATAGCAAAATGAATGGATCAGATTAAAAAATAAAAAACAACAGATTCCAAATAGAAATATCCAAATTTATAGACCGCCCATTTTCTCAAAATTTTGGATTTTCGTTAAGAAAATACATCTTGTATATGTATAACAGTAAATTCGGCAAACCCATCATTTGACTGAAGTAAAGGAAAACCAAATTAGGGGTCGGAATAAACAAATCCGCTTATCTACGATCGAATTATATTTGTTCGATACAACATTGTCAATATGAATGGAAAACAAATTCAATTAAATTAATAATTAATTAAGTATTGTATTTAAGTATTGTATTTAAGTATTAAGTAAATCAAATAAGAATTCGTGTTGGATTGGCACAACATAAATAAGAAATTTAGATGAAAAAAAAATAAGGAAAAGGTAGAGAAAAAGTATGAATACAACAAGAAAAGAGCAAATTTTGAGTAACTAATTGCCCAAAATAGATACTAGTTACCTTTTCTTTTTTATTTATTAAAAGAAATTTTGTTTTTTTTTTCTTTATGAGGGTCTTTCTTTAACTTTAAATAATTCTGCCTTCCTTAAAATATCATGAACAGTTCCTGTAGGTTGAGCACCTTTTTCAAGGAAATAACGAATGGCAGGAATATTTAAATAAGTTTGATTCTGTATCGGATCGTAAAAACCCACTTTTTGAAGATCTCTTCCTTCTCTTCGGGATCGAACATCAATTGCAACGATTCGATAGATCGCTCATTGGGATAGATGTAGATAAATAATACCCCCCCTAGAAACGTATAGGAGGCTTTCTCCTCATACGGCTCGAGAAAAAATGATTCTAATATTTCTGTATATTCTGTATATAATGGCAAATAGATCCATAAAATAATGAAGTCGACTATAATTTGAGTCGTTTTTTGTTCTTACTTACAGATACAGAAAAAAAGAAATATCATTCGTACTCATAACTCAAGTTGGGCAATTCTGAAAAAGTGCGAAGGTAACTCTTTAGACATTTCTTGAGTCGTCTCTAACCTCTTTTGTTTGTCTCGTCTCGAATCTATTTTTCTTCTTCATTATAATAAAATGAAATAAAATTATTGAGACAATTGAAAATAGTGTTTCCTTGTTCCGGAATCCTTTCTCTTTACTTTGTAAAATCATTAGGTTTAGACATTACTTCGGTGATCCTTATTCCTTTTCAAAATGGCAGCAACATACCTTTTGTTTTTTGTTATTTCTTTCTATGAATAATACGAAAGATTTATTCTAATACACTTTTCATTTTAATCGAAAAAGTTTTACCAATTTCGACAAATTTTACTTTTTTATTTTATTTCAAACTTGTTCGAATTTTCACCCTTCGATTTCGATATTGAGGATATATTTACAAAGTTGGTCTAACTTATTAATTGTTACTAACCCTAGATTCTTCCCCCCGATAAATGAATCAATACTTTTTGTTCGAGCTCCATTATGTACTATTCCTATTTACCAACCCAACACAAATTAGGTTCCTAGCAAGAACAGAACAAACTATGTCGATTCAAGAGCATCTTCATTCCTATAGAAAATGGTGGATGTAAGAATCCACAACGAATCATGTCCTTCAAGTCGCACGTTGCTTTCTACCACATCGTTTCAAACGAAGTTTTACCATAACATTCCTCTGATTAAATTTCGAACTGGTATGGAATTGATTCAATATGGAATCATGAATAGTCATTGGCTCAAATGAAACAGATTTATAAAAAAGACGAATAAACGCGTTTACTTAAGTCTTATTTACATCTTCAACAGATTGTTCGGGATGATGAATCATAAAAAGGATCATCCCTTTTTTTTTTTCGAATACATAAATGAAAAAGTAATGAAAAAGTAAAGGCCTTTACTTAATAGAATAATAGAATTGATTTTCAATTCCGGAACAAAATCAGTTAGTAACCAAATATAAGCTATTCCGATGACTCGAAAAGGTCGGAAGTCTCTCTATAATATAGATTTTTCACACTTATTCAAGTACCAAGGGTTCACAAAATGAAGATTCAAATCGTTTTTTGTTTTCGTGAGTATGGAATAGAAGAGTGTCAGATAAAAGTAGTTATTCTTTTCTTTTCATATCCATCATATACAACGAACAATTATTACTGGGAGTAATCATGGATATTTAAAGGATCACAGATCCTTTTGACTTAACCAAGAGAAGGGGCTGCTGTTACTGAAATAGAACAATACAATAATAATACATAATATCTATTATACAGCATACAGACCTATTTTGTTTTACTTCAGATTAAGGAATCTTTCCTCCAATTCCATAAAATGGAATATATAAATTTTCATCCATCCAATCATTACATTATATTAATTTCCAATTATTCAATTGAATAAGCTAAAATACAAAAAAAGAAAATGGGATCCAGATCAATTTCTTTTTCCTATTTTTTCCTTAGAAGTTTGTGGAATTGGGATACACCATTTATTTTCTTTAGGCTTTCCTTGGGGAATGGAATAGAAAAAGACCTTTTTTTTCTATTTCAATTAAGAATGCACCATGTGCGAATTCCCATTTCACGGGTATGGAACACAAGGTTTCCCTAAGTAACTAACTTCAATATGAATATGAGTATGAGCATACTCTGAATGGGAATGATCCACCTCCAATTCTTTTTTGAATTCAAAATTCAAAGAAATATTTTTATTTCTACCCGTACATTGAATTCAGAACAAAGAAGGGGTTGGGTCACACATTATATATATCCAATATCCAAGCAAGATTAAACAGAAAATTGTTAAAGAGAAAAATCTTTCGTTTCTGATGGAGACGATCTGGGACGGAAGGATTCGAACCTCCGAATAGCGGGACCAAAACCCGTTGCCTTACCACTTGGCCACGCCCCATTTAGATTTATATTCGACACTAATAAAGACTAATATTGGTATTGGTCATTCGTCAATCCCAGCCCAAATACATATGAAATACATTGTTGCTAGGATTCAACACATGTAAATATAGAATCACAAAAAATTATTGATCAAATTATTGATCATTACATAAAATTCAATTAAGATATTGTACGAAACTATAATTCCTTGTATTCTCATTTGAGAATGAAAGGAAAGATTTTTGATTTGGGAGAGTTCGAAGAAAAAGAAGGATTTTTTGACCCGCCTTTTTATTTTTCCTTCATAAAAAGAACTCAACCAAAATCCAATTTTCTAATCTACAAGAATGAAATGTTTGTTATGCTTAATATCTTTAATTTAATCTGTATCTGTCTTAATTCCACCCTTTATTCGAGTAGTTTTTTCTTCGCTAAATTGCCGGAGGCTTATGCCTTTTTCAATCCAATCGTAGATTTTATGCCTGTCATACCTCTACTATTTTTTCTATTAGCTTTTGTTTGGCAAGCTGCTGTAAGTTTTCGATAAAATTTTGAATATTCTGCAAAATTCATGATTTATTCGAAAAAAGAAATTATAAAATAAAAATTGATAAGATCAGATAAGTTTTACATTATGAACCCTCGATTCAAAAATAGAAATTCTTGTATATTGAATTGAATGACCGCGGTGATAAATTTGGATCAACTTATTTCCTCGTTCTGACATTCCAGTAAACAAGGACTTTCTAAGAACCCACAATACCCAATAACGGATATGGCCAAACAGTTTTGGTAATGAAGGAATCAGAACCTTTCTTTTCTTATTACCTTATTACAAAGTAGAAAGAAATTTGTTGAAAATTACTTTTTTTTCAAGATTCAAGAAAAGACTTCATTTTTGGGGTGTTATGCCAAAATAACGTATGTGATAAAAAATAGGCAATCTATTTCCTTTTTCCCAAAAAAATAATCTTGGAGATTGTGTAATGCTTACTCTCAAACTCTTCGTTTACACAGTAGTGATATTTTTTGTTTCTCTCTTCATCTTCGGATTCTTATCTAACGATCCGGGCCGTAATCCTGGACGTGAGGAATAAAAAATGTTGAGTTTTCTTTATTTTTTTTTTTTTATTCCATACATTTAACATTTACCTATGATGAAAAAAAAAAGGATCCCATTTTAAAAAATTTGAAAGTCTGAAGTGATCAGAGGGAACGGAGAGAGAGGGATTCGAACCCTCGGTACAAATAACTCGTACAACGGATTAGCAATCTGCCGCTTTAGTCCACTCAGCCATCTCTCCCAATTCAAAATTGAATTTTTTTTATGTGATGTGAAGTAAAAAGATTGAAACAAAAAAAAACTTCGTTTTCTTTTTTTAATTATTTATTAGTAATAATTTATTATAAGATAGGATAAAGTAACGATAATAATATAAAAATAATAGAAATAATATATTCAAAACAAATTTGAAATTATATATTAAAATGGATAAGATATCTACGAATTTGATCAGTAATTCAATTTAGATAATGATTCGAAACAGAGATCTTATCCCCGATAGAATAGATATAGACAGAATCCCTTACTTCATTTCTTTAATTTTGTAAGAAAGGTTCATTCCCCCGGCCTGGTTAAGTACTGGCCGGGTCATTACATTATTTCTTTTTTTGTTCTGATAAATCATTTCATAGATCAAACAATTTAATTATGTATGATTTGATATCAAATCAAAAATTCTTGGTTGTTATTGAAGCAACAAAGAAAATGTCTATCCCCAGTCCTATGATAGAAGTGCCATTTCTTAGTGGTTAGTATTATTAATACTATACTAATAATAAGAATACTATTAATACTATAGAATAAGAATATGAAAGAATATTTTTCACATTCTTATCATTCTTATTAAGTATATAAATATAAGTATTTTTTTCTCAATTTACTTAATTACTAACCGGAAAAGAACACATACATATAACAATTAATATTAAACAATATCAAATAATATTAAACAATATCAAAAATGAAACACACATATGTTATAACATATATAACATAACTCATTTACTTGTTCAAGGGACAAGCTTTATTTGATTTGAACATTTGAAATCCAATTGATCCGATTGATCCCAATTCAAATCAAATTCATAGGATCTGGCAGTTGAAGGGGAAGTTGAAAACGAAAAACAAAATGCGGAATTCATCATTTTTATGGTCCATCTTTAATAAATCCCTAGATTCGGAATGTCAGTAATGACTTCCAGCAAATGAAAAAGATGACTTTTCATTTTATTTTTTATTATATTAATTATAAATTATATATAATTATATATTGTATATATATATATAAAATATAAATGAAATATTTCATTATATTATGAATTAGGATCAAGTATGATCAAGTCAAGTTTTATTTAAATAAGCTGCTTTCTATTCTTCGCCTATTTTTTTCAAGTACCTCCAGCGGGACGAAGTGCCAACACTAGAATTTTCATGAGTCTGATGCTATCTTAATTGTATCTAATTCCTTTGTTCGACAAAAGGTTCATTCATATATAATAATGGAGATATGTAGCGGGTATAGTTTAGTGGTAAAAGTGCGATTCGTTTGATTAATAACTTAAATAGTTAAGGGATCTTTCGGTTTTTTCATATTCCGATCAAGACCAAAAAAACTTTATTTCTTAAATTGAAAAGGTTTAATCCTTTTTCCCTCAATAGCATATTTGAGGAAGACTATACATTCTCACGATTTATATCCAAGGGTCAATTCGAAATTGAATACAAAATGGGATTATAGAATCGCGAAGCATAATTTTTTTTATTTCAATTGGATCAAATCTTCCAATTGAATGAGTATGAGTAAAGGATCTATGGATGAAGATACAAAACAAAAGTGTATTTCCAATCGTAACTAGATCTTCAATTTTTGTGTTGTAAAGGGAAGATTGAAGCCAAATAG